GAAATCCTTAAAGAAAAAATCATTCAAAAAATTCCTCAACGGTTATACAAACTAACTGAAGAGTTAGAAGCACTAGCACAGGATGAAGATGAAGAAGATGAACATGAGCAACTAATGAAACAAGATCAGGAAATTCGTACAAGAAAAGCCAGACGAGTGGTGATTTATACTGACTACAGCGTGAATCCCGAGACTAACGATGATGAAATAAACGAGTTGGCTTTGATACGTTACTCACAACAACCTGATTTTCGTCGAGGTCTAATCAAAGGATCCTTACGCGCTCAAAGACGTAAAACAGTTATTTGGAACACATTCCAAGCATATGTAAATTCTCCGCTTTTTTTTGATCGAGTAGAAAACATATTTTTTTTTTCTCTTTTAAACAAGATCGATCAAAATATTAAGTCTATTTTTAGGAATTTTGCGAAGAAAAAACCAAAAACGGAATTAAAAATTGACGATTTTGAGAAAGAAAAGATGAAGAAAACTCTGAAGGCTCTCGATGAAAACGAGAAGAAGAGAGAAGAAGAAAATGAACGAATGGCAATAGCAGAAATTTGGGATAGCGTTATATTTGCTCAAGCAATAAGAAGTTTGATACTCCTGATCCACGCTTTTCTTAGAAAAAACATTATATTGCCTTCATTGATAATAGCTAAAAATGTTGGACGTATGTTATTATTCCAATACCCCGAGTGGTATGAGGATTTTAAGGACTGGAAGAGTGAAATGCATGTTAAATGTACGTATAATGGTATTCCACTATCAGAAACAGAATTTCCTCAAGATTGGTTAACAGATGGTCTTCAGGTAAAAATTCTATTTCCTTTCCGTTTAAAACCTTGGCGAAGATCTAAACTACGATCTCATCATGGAGATCCAATGAAAAAAAAAGTAAAACAAGAAAATTCTAGTTTTTTAACAGTTTGGGGAACGGAAACAGAACTTCCTTTTGGTCCTGCCCGAACCCTACCTTCTTTTTTTGAACCCATATATAAAGAACTAAAAAAAAATATTCGAAAAGTGAAAAAGAATTATTTTCTACCTCTAAAAGTAAAAGTTTCAAAACCATGGGTTATCAAAATTTTTCCAGTTCTAAAACGAATAATGAATAAACTTGAAAAAGTAAACCCAATTTATTTATTTGAATTCAAGAAGGTGAAAGTATATGAACCAAATGAAAATGCAAAAGATTCAAAAGATAATAATAAGATTATTCCTGAATCGACCATGCAAATTCAATCTATGAATTGGACAAATTTTTTATTCATAGAAAATGAAATGAAAGATCTTGCTGATAAGACAATCATAATCAGGAATCAAATAGAAGAAATCGCAAAAGAAAAGAAAAAAAAAGTTCCAGCCTATGATGATAAAAGACCAGAATTAAAGAAAGATATTTGGCGGATATTCAAAAGAATAAATACTCGATTAATATGCAAATCACATTATTTTATGAAATCTTTCATTGAAAAAATATACATGGATATCCTGCTATGTATGGTTAGCATTTCGAAGGTCAATGCACAACTTTCAACAAAAAAAATTATCAATGAATCCATTTACAACGATGAAAGAAATCAAGAAGGAATTGATGAAACAGATCAACATACAATGAACTTGATTTCGACTATAGAAAAAGAAAAGGACTTTTCTAATCCTAGTAATAATTCAAATACTTATTACGATTTATCTTCCTTGTCCCAAGCATATGTATTTTACAAAATATCACAAACCCAATTACTTAACAACCATCACTTTAGATCTGTACTTCAATATCGCGGTACCCATCCTTTTATTAAGGACAAGATAAAGTATTATTCTATAACCCGAGGAATATTTAACTCCAAATCAAGGTATAAGTATAAGAAAATAAAGAAGCCTGGAATGAATGAATGGAAAAACTGGTTAAAGGGTAATTATGCATACAATTTATCTCAGAGCAAATGGTCTCGATTAGTATTAGTAGCGAAAAAATGGCGAAAAAAAATCAATCAAAATTGTACGATTCACAATAAAGAATCAATGAAATTTTCTTCATATAAAAAAGAAAAAGACCGATCAATTCATTACAAAAAAGAAAATTTCTATACAGTGTATTTATGGCCGAATCAAAAAGAAAAATTAAAAAAGCAATATGTATATGATCTTTTATCACATAAATATATATATTATGGGGATAGTAAAGATTCCTCTATTTATAAACCAAAATTACAACTAAAAAGGAACCAAAAAATTCCATATAATTTCGACATACAGAAACCCGAATTGTTTTATGGAATTATCAATTCCATAGAAAAAAATTATGAATAAAAATAAAAAATATTGATGCATAAAATAAATACAAAAATAGATAAGAAGAAATTCGTCCACCTCCCATAGATTTGACTCCTTCCCCTATAAATAAACTTGCAACAACAACCCCATTGATAATTCCATCAATTATATTTCTATCAAAAAACTGAGTTAGTTTGGTTAATCCCCTTATACTCAAGGTAAAAACTCTAGTATAAAAAATATCTATATAACCACAATTGTAGGACCAATTGTATATTCTATTTTTTATTTTGTCCAAGAAAATTCTTTTAGGACCTCCTTTTATAAATGAATTAATGAATTCCAAATTCTGGAACAATGAATAAACAGACCCATATAAAACATATGCTATTAATAGTCCAAAAATTGCTATACTTACCGAAAAAATTGTATTTGTAAAAAATTCATACCAATCCACGGAATAACTCGCATTGGAATGTAAAAGATTTGTCGATGGAGTTAACCATTTTGATAATATATCAAAATATATTATTCCATAATCAAAATGAATTCCTATTGTTCCAACAAACAAAGTAAATAGTACCAAAACAAACAGAGGAACTAGCATAGTATTGTCCGATTCGTGAGGATACATAGAAGTATAAGTGTACTTTTTTTCGAAAGAATATGGTCTTCTTTTGTTTAGATTACTAGATATTTTATATCTATCCTTTGAAAAAAAGAAGACCTTATTTTCTATTTTTGATAAAAGAAAATTTCTATCAACTTTTTTTGGAACTTCTTTTCCCCATAGAGATATTGAATGGAACGAGCTATTATTGGTGCTACTGTAATTTTTACAATTTATGCGCAAATGCCCATCAAAAGTAAGTAAATACACGCGAAACATATAAAATGCAGTTAATCCTGCTGTGAAACAAGCTATTATTGCAAAAATTGGTGAATACAACCAACTCTCATTAAGAATTTCATCTTTGGACCAAAAACAAGCAAGAGGTGGAATACCACAAATAGAAAGTGTACCTAATAAAAAAGTAGTTCTTGTAATTGGAACATATCTTTTTAAACCGCCCATCAGAATCATATTCTGATTTTTATCTGGTGAATATCCAACAACAGGTTCCATTGAATGGATAATGGCTCCGGATCCCAAAAATAATAAAGCTTTAGAATAGGCGTGAGTAAGCAAATGGAATAAAGCAGCTCGATAAGAACCTAGACCTAGAGCTAACATAATATAACCCAATTGAGACATTGTAGAATAGGCTAAACTTCTTTTTATATCTGTTTGAGCAAGAGCCAAGGTAGCTCCTAATAGTACTGTTATTACACCTATTAAAGAAATAATATTCATTATGTAAGGTATGGATATGAAAAGAGGAAGAAGTCGAGCTACAAGAAAAATTCCCGCTGCTACCATGGTAGCAGCGTGTATAAGAGCCGAGATAGGAGTGGGTCCTTCCATTGCATCAGGTAACCATACATGAAGGGGGAATTGCGCGGATTTAGCAACTGCACCGAGGAATAATAAAAAGGCACACAAAGTAGCAAATGAAGAACTGACCCCATTATTGTGTATCAAGTTATTAGTTATTTCGAACAAATCCCGAAATTCAAAACTACCAGTTATCCAATAAAAACCTAAGATTCCTAATAATAAACCAAAATCCCCTACACGATTAGTTACAAAAGCTTTTTGACAAGCACTTGCTGCAGTCGGTCGTGTGAACCAAAATCCTATTAATAAATAAGAACACATTCCCACTAGTTCCCAAAAAACATAAATTTTTATCAAATTTGAACTGGTAACTAATCCCAACATAGAAGCATTGAAAAAACTCATATAAGCAAAAAATCTTAAATATCCTTGATCATGGGACATATAATTGTCACTATAAATAAGAACCATGATTCCAACAGTAGTAATTAGTATTGACATAATCGAACTAAGTGGATCGATTAAATATCCGAACTCTAAGGAAAAATCATTATTGATGGTCCAAGACCATAGATATTGGTAGATGGAACTTCCATTTATTTCTTGAATAGATAAATTGGCTGAAAATACCATAGCTATACTTAAGAAAAAAATACTAGGAAAAGCCCATATACGACGAATATTTTTTGTTGCTGTCGGAATAAGTAGAAGCCCGAATCCTATTGACATAGTAACTGTAAGTGGAAGAAAAGTTATTATCCATGCATATTGATATGTATGTTCCATAAAAAAAAATGAAATTTTTAATCATTCTACTAAAACTGGAATAATACAATATTCCATCCTGGTAATTTATAGGCATATTATATAATATAGTATATTAAGAAAAAAAGGTTATACCAAAAGGAATACTTAATTCGAATATAGATAGTACGATCCGTACTTTAAATTTAAATTAAAAAAGAAATAAGGTTATTGTTATCAGGTAATCAAATATCTTAGTTAACAGATTAACTACTAATTTAATTCGAATTGTAATTTCAATTATGGGTATGGCACTCTTACCTTAATCAATTAATAAAAAAAACAATTTCTTTCCTTTCTTGTACTTGTATTTTTTTTTTCTTAGCTATACTGCTATACTATATATGTCATAGGGTATGTATACATATGCGTAATTCTTATGCTCACTCATAATATATGAGTGAGCATATATATGAGTAATTAAATTATATATAAATTATATATATATGATTAAATTATTTATATTTTAAATATATTAATGTGTATGTTTAAATTTTTTAATTTAAATTTTATTATATGTTTATGTTTTCATAGGTTTTTTTTTTTTAATGTGTTCAATTTTTTTTACTATTTTACTACGGAATAAATATGGATAACGGCTAAAAGGAACAATTCATTTTGAACAATACATGTCTTTCACATACAATGATAAAAATAAGTAACCCTTTTTTTTTTTATGGCAGTCCCCAAAAAACGTACTTCTATGTCAAAAAAACGTATTCGTAAAAATATTTGGAAGAAAAAAGGAAATTTAGCTGCAGTAAAGGCTTTTTCTTTAGCGAAATCGGTTTCTACCGGACGTTCAAAAAGTTTTTTTGTACAACAAACAAATAATAAAGTCGTGGAATAATCGGAATTGACATACCCCGAAAAACGTCAAGTATTTTAAAATAAATGATTAACATTAATTAGTGTATTGAATTCCTCAATATCAAACAGGATCAGTTGGAACTAGTTGCTGTGGTATATAAATATCGTATGTGGATGTGATATGTAGAATAAGGGTATGTATATTGGGTTTGGGGTTTTTTTCTATCTACTTTTCACAATAGAAAAAATTTCTATTGTGAAAAGTAGAGTATGATTGTGATAGAAATGCAAATTTTGTTGTTTTATTTGTTATATGGTTAACTAAAAACCTAATTAATTTGGTAAATCTTACCATTATTATATATAAATAATGAAATATTAAAAGATATTAATACTTTACTTTGATAATAATAAAATAGTATCTAAATCGTTAGACAATGATAAATTCTTATGATTTAGTAATCAAATTGTTATACATAGAAAATCCTAGTTATTTCATTTTATTCATTAAATAATACATTTTTTTTTTTTTCGTTTTGTTTGAATCCATAAAATAACATTGGATAAATAAAAACGAATCCAAAAAAAGAAAAGGAACAATTCCCGGTTATATAGCTCAGTCTAAAACTATGGAGTTTTAACTGCTTTTTTGAAAACTTAGTTTTTAGTATACCAAAGTTCATTATTAAAACCGAACTTACAACAATACGATACTAACTAAAGATTATTTTATTGTTTATTTAATAAAGATTCAAATTATCATATAAATTTCAATGAATAAAGATTCATCGATTCTAATGTTTTGTTTTATAAACTATATTGAATCCTTGAATCTCGACGATTCAACATAAATTGACTATTATTATTTCAAGTAAGCCGCCATGGTGAAATTGGTAGACACGCTGCTCTTAGGAAGCAGTGCTAGAGCATCTCGGTTCGAGTCCGAGTGGCGGCATCCTATCCTATCAAAAAAATCTTATAAAATAGACACAATGGATCCTATACAATGGCTCCTATAATGTATTCAATTCTCGATTTCAATTCTCTTATGGGACTCCTTTTTATGATATTTACAATTTTAGAACATATATTGACTCATATCTCTTTTTCGATAATTTCAATTGTTATTACGATTTATTTGATGACCTTTTTTGTCCACGAAAGCGTAGGATTGCCTGATTTATCAGAAAAAGGAATGATAGCTACTTTTTTCTCTATAACGGGATTATTGGTTTCTCGTTGGATTTCTTCGGGACATTTTCCCTTAAGTAATTTATACGAGTCATTAATTTTCCTTTCGTGTAGTTTATCCATTATTCATACCATTTACAAGATGGGGAATCATAAAAATGATTTAAACACAATAACTGCATCAAGTACCATTTTCACACAAGGCTTTGCCACGTCGGGTCTTTTAACTGAAATGCACCAATCCGTAATATTAGTACCTGCTCTACAATCTCAGTGGTTAATGATGCACGTAAGTATGATGTTATTAAGCTATGCCGCTCTTTTATGTGGATCATTATTCTCAGTGGCTCTTCTAGTCATTACATTTCGAAAAAACATCAATATTTTTTGTAATGGTAAAGTAAAAAATTTATTAATTAAGAAATTTCTCTTTGGTAAGATTAACTATTGGAATGAAAAAAGAAGTGTTTTTATAAACACTTCTTTTCTTTCATTTCGAAATTATTATAAATATCAATTAACTCAACGTTTGGATTATTTGAGTTATCGTGTCATTAGTTTAGGGTTTACCTTTTTAACCATAGGAATTCTTTGTGGAGCAGTATGGGCTAATGAAGCATGGGGATCGTATTGGAGTTGGGACCCCAAGGAAACTTGGGCATTTATTACTTGGATCATATTCGCAATTTATTTACATACTAGAACTAGTACAAATCAAAGTTTGCAGGGTACAAATTCGGCACTTGTGGCTTCTATGGGATTCCTTATAATTTGGATATGCTATTTTGGAATCAATCTATTAGGGATAGGTCTACATAGTTATGGTTCATTCACATTAACATCTAAAATACTAAATAATTGAATAAACTACATAAAATAACGAGTACATATAAGAACAAAACATCATCCCATACCCATATTTATATATAAATATATAGTGAAATAGTGAAATAGTGAAAGTTCTTTCTTTGTGCAAGTTTTTTAGAACCCTTTGAGCCAGGAATGGTTCAAAGGGTTCTAAAAAAAACTCGAAATGTATCTGATTAAAATTGAGATTTTTAATTCATTTAATTCTTTTGCATTGTTCGGCGTTTAAAAGCGGAAAATAAAAAGACAAAAAAAATTAGATTTCCGTATTTTTAATAAAAGACTATCGATAAAAATAATTAGATAGTATAGCTTGTACCCTATCAACTGATAACGAGAGAATGAAATCGGGATAAATACCAGTCCCTAGTATGGGTAAAAAGATACAGATTGAAACAAATAGTTCTCGTGGTCCAGAATCCAAAAAATGAGAATTTGTAACATGAAATAACTTGTATCCATAGAACATCTGACGTAACATAGATAATAAATAAATAGGAGTTAATATCATTCCTATTGCCATTACAAAAGTAATTAGTATTTTTGACATTAAAAGAAATCTTTTACTAGTAATTATTCCAAAAAAAACTAATGATTCTGCAACAAAACCACTCATTCCCGGCAATGCAAGAGAAGCCATTGAAAAACTACTGAACATAGTAAAAAGTTTTGGCATTGAGATCGATACCCCCCCCATTTCGTCGAGATAAACAAGACCCATTCTATCACAAGTCGTTCCCGTCAAGAAAAAAAGTGCAGCACCAATAAATCCATGAGAGAGTATTTGTAAAATAGCACCATTGAGCCCGATTCCGGTTATGGAACCAATTCCTATAATTGTAAAACCCATGTGAGATACAGAAGAATAGGCTATTCTCTTTTTCAAATTCCGTTGACCGAGAGAGGTCGAAGCTGCATAGATTATTTGAATAGTTCCTATTATTACCAACCAGGGAGAAAATATGGAATGAGCGTGGGATAATAATTCCATATTGATTCGAATAAGTCCATATGCTCCCATTTTTAATAAGATTCCAGCAAGAAGCATACATGTACTGTAATGTGCTTCTCCATGGGTATCGGGTAACCAAGTATGTAGAGGTATAATCGGCAATTTGACGGCATAAGCAATAAGGAATCCAAAATATAATATTATTTCCAATGCCACAGGATATGATTGATTAGCTAATTTTCCAAAATCTAATGTAGGTTCATTAGAACCATATAAACCCATACCCAGAACCCCTATTAAAAGAAAAATGGAGCCCCCCGCCGTGTACAAAATAAACTTTGTCGCCGAGTAGAGACGGTTCTTTCCTCCCCACATGGATAAAAGTAAATAAACAGGAATTAATTCTAACTCCCACATCATGAAAAAAAGTAAAAGGTCTCGAGAAGAAAATGGTCCTATTTGACCGCTGTACATTGCTAGCATGAGAAAATAGAACAATTGTGAATTTTTAGTAACTGGCCAAGCTGCTAAAGTAGCTAAACTGGTGATAAATCCTGTCAGTAAAATGGGTCCTATGGAAAGTCCATCGATTCCCAGTCTCCAGTGAAAATCAAAAATCTCTATCCATTTAAAATCTTCTTCCAATTGGATTAATGGATCGTCCAATTGGAAATGATGACAGAAAACGTGGGTCATTAAAAGGAGTTCTAACGAGCAAATACCTATAGCATACCACCTGAACATCTTATTTCCTCTATAAGGAAGAAAAAAAATGCAAGAGCCGACGAATATCGGCAAAACAACAAGTATTGTTAGCCAAGGAAAATTATTCGTGATAAAGACAAGATACGTTTTTGACCACAAAAGCCCGTACTTAATAAAATATATTATTCTATTCTGAATACGGGCTTTTGTCGGTAAAGAGGAATCAAATAATTAAAGTGTATTTTTTTGTAACGTATCAATAAGATAGTCCCATGCTGCGAGTTGTTTCATGCCATAAATAGACACGGACACTCAAAAAATCCGTTGGACAAGCGGATTCACATCTCTTACAACCTACACAATCCTCGGTTCTTGGTGCGGAAGCAATTTGCTTAGCTTTACATCCGTCCCACGGTATCATTTCCAACACATCCGTAGGGCAAGCTCGTACACATTGAGTACACCCTATACATGTATCATAAATTTTTACTGAATGTGACATTGAATCTATAACAGCCCGGGTTTGAACATCAAAAATTTTCAATCTGGTATAGAAGTAGTAGTTATATTGTAGACACCAGACGAAGCAGTGGTTTACTAAAATAGGAAGAATCAATATTTTTCTAAATCTGCTTATAAGAAAAAGCCAAGAGACTTTAATTTTCGTTTCAAAAATTATAATCATACGAGTCGGGTGTGTGAATGAAAATGGTCCAACAAAATAAATTGATATTCAAATCAATATATAAATTAGTTTAGTATTAATTATACTTTACTAATCTAGTAAAATAGTCAAATTAAATCAATTTGATATTGAATCAAATTTCATATATATATATCATATATTATAGTTTCTTAGTTATTATATATACTATATATTTTACATGTTTGTTATATATACACGTTATATATATATAATATTAATCTTATATTTTTCTTATATTTTTTTATTTTTATTTAATTTTATATATATTATATATATTATATTATTTATATTATTATTTATATTTTATTTCTATATCTATAGATTATTTATCTAATTAATATAGAAATAAAATAACTAATTTTTTAGTATATGATCATGATAATTTTAATTAATTATTCAACAAATTCAATTGGTTGATACGCGTTGATTTTTTGTTTCGATGAATCGACGAAACAATAGCAAGTCCAATAGCAGCTTCTGCAGCTGCAACGGCTATAATAAATATTGAGAAAATGTTCCCTTTTAATTGTCGACTATCAAATATATCAGAAAATGTTACGAGATTAATATTAACCGAATTTAGTATAAGCTCAAGACACATAAGTGCTCTAACCATGTTTCGACTTGTGATCAATCCATAGAGACCAATAGCAAATAAATAGACACTCAAAAAAAGTACATGCTCGAACATCATTGACTAACTCCTTATCAATCTCAATTCATTTTAATATCAACAATTCAAGGGATTCAATTAACTAGAAGTTATAATTACAAAACAAAAGAAAGTAAAAAAATTTAACTAAAATTATTAAACCTTTTTATTTTATTATATTATATATTTAATTTCATATTTAAAATTTTTATAACTCTAATTTTTTTTTTATTCTAACTATATTTATTATTGGCGAGCCATAGTAATTACACCTATCAAGGAAACTAAAAGAATTATTGAAATTAGTTCAAAGGGAAGATAAAAATCTGTCGATAAATGAATCCCAATTTGTCGAACAGTACTTATTAGGTCCTGTTCTATAATCTGGTTTGATCTTGTAGTCCAAATAATTCCATACCATGATGTATCTGATATAATAGTAATCAGTGAAAAAAAAATACTTATACAAACCAGTGAAGTGACTCCATCTCCAACGGTACAAAAATATGAATCATTAGAATATTCGGAACCATTCATGAACATTACCGCAAATATAATTAAAACATTTATGGCTCCCACATAAATAAGAAGCTGTGCAGCAGCCACAAAAAAGGAATTCGATGAAATATAGAATAAAGATATACAAACAAGAACCAACCCCAACGAAAAAGCAGAATAAATAGGATTGGTAAGTAATACAACTCCCATACCCCCTAATAGAAGAACTGACCCCAGAAATGCTACAAGAATATCATGTGTTGGTCCTGGTAAATCCATTATGTATAAAATGTCCACAAAAAAGAAATAAGTCAAATCATGACTTTACTAAATAGTCAAGGAAAAAGGTTTATCCAATTTATGATACCTTCCTAATTGAATTAAATCTTAATATGGATATAACTATATAGAATATAGATAATTAGTTATCTATTATATATATAATAGATATAATTATTAATAGATATAATTATTGGACTAATTACACTTACTTTATTTATCAAAAAAAAAACTTTAGAATTGTATATTTTGAAATTCTCGCGATAAATAAAATTTATTATTATAATTAGTTTAAATAAAAGAATGATTCTCAAAAATAAATAAATAGTATTATATTTGTAGTTATTGACAAAAAAAGCTTTGATCCTTTATATCAAAAAAATTTTAGTAATTGGTAATCGTTCTTGAATCAAGGGATTTATCTTTATCGATTTTTATTTGAGTTGAATTCATAACTATTTGAATTGTATAATCTCCAATTACTGATATTGGTAACCGACCCAATGCAATTTGATTATAGTTCAATTCGTGACGATCATAAGTAGAAAGTTCATATTCTTCAGTCATTGATAAACAGTTTGTTGGACAATACTCGACACAGTTACCACAAAATATACAGACCCCAAAATCAATACTATAATTAAGTAATTGTTTCTTTTTCATATCTCTTTCCAATCTCCAATCAACAACAGGTAGATCTATTGGGCATACACGAACACATACTTCGCAAGCAATACACTTATCAAATTCAAAGTGAATTCGACCGCGAAAACGTTCTGACGTAATTGATTTTTCATAAGGATATTGAATAGTTACAGGTAAACGATTTGTGTGAGATAAGGTAATTATGAAACTTTGACCAATGTACCTTGTAGCCCGTATTGTTTGTTGACCATAATTCATGAACCCAGTCACCATTGGAAACATATTGTAGATATCCATGAATAAATTGATGTTTCTTTCTCTTGTTTGAAAGGGGTTATGAATCTAGAATATTCTTATCGTATTCTATTATTTAATTTATAGCGAAACAAGTTGAGAAGAAGTTGTCAATAATAGATTACCCAAAGAAATAGGTAAAAGAAATTTCCATCCAAGATTTAATAGCTGGTCCATTCTCATCCTGGGTAAAGTCCATCTTGTTGTGATAGAAATGAATATAAACAAATAAGCTTTAGCTAATGTAACAAGGATACCTATTGTCATTCCAAAGACTCCAGCTATTTTTTTTATTCCGAAAAGTTCAGGAACAGATATATATGGAATAGATAACTTCCACCCACCTAAGTAAAGAATCGTTACAAATAATGAAGAAACTAATAGATTTAGGTACGAAGCAAGATAAAATAAACCAAATCTGATACCTGAATATTCCGTTTGATAACCTGCTACTAATTCTTCTTCCGCTTCTGGTAAATCAAAGGGCAATCTCTCACATTCAGCTAGAGAAGAAATTATGAAAACCATAAATCCTATGGGCTGACGCCACAGATTCCACCCCCCAAAACCATATTTGGACTGTGTTTCAACTATATCAACTGTACTTGAACTATTAGATAATTATAGTCGATAAAAACAGCATTGTTCCCATCGCTATTTCAAAACCGTACATGAGACCTCAGCCTCATACGGCTCCTCTATGGCCACAAATAAATGTAAGGACTGGTTCGGTCTTATCACTTCCTTTTGTTTTAGGGTAGAAAAAAAAAGATCTGTCGGAGAGTCCCAAATTAAACCAATGAAATTCCGTTCGCAAAAATAAGAAAAAAAAGGCTTCGGAATTCATCTCATCCCTTATAATCAAAGCATATTTTTCTTTGTTTTGTTCGGTAAAAATTTAAACTATTTAATCAAATATTCGTATCAAATATTCGTTATATGAATAAAAAAAAAATTAATAAAATAATTAGAGAAATTTTTCATAAATTAAATAATGATAAGAATTTCATCTATTTGGATGTATATGCATAGGAAAAAGAATAAATAAAGATTTTTTTTATTCATTCGAATATTATATTCCATTTCTTTTATTCCTGTTCTTCTATCTCAGAGGCGGGTACTTTGAAAAAATAAATAAAGGATTAATTCGTTTTGAATAGTTATTTTTTTTAATCAGTGAATAGGAGTATTACTCTAGATCGGAATCATAGGAAAGTACTGCTTGATCATTTCTACCAATTTAAAGTCTCTATTATGATTCATTTTATGCAGAAATATCTTTTTTTTTTTTTTATACCTTACCTTATATTATCTCCATTACTAATCTTTTGTGTACTTTTGTGTTCCTAATTGTCCACTGATTTTTGATTGATCTACGGCATGTTAATAAATACAAGACAGTAATGAAAACTCCATACAGTCGATCTTTTATACCCGCTTCAAGATATGATGACGAATCTCAATCTTGGGATAACCATTTTACACGGCTTATGTTTACTTCAATTTTATTCTTGTACATATGAAGTGAGATTTTATCTTCTTACTGCAAATTTCTAAGTTGTTTTGTTTCACTCATATAACTATTTGGTTTAACTCATTGACCTGAATCATGAATAAAAAAAAATATCCATTCAATTCATTCAACTTTTTTCCTAGAAGTAAAGGAAAGAAGTATAAATTTTATATTCAACGAATCACACGTAGAGATATTGATAATACACATAGAGTTAATGGTATTTCATAACTAATGGATTGAGCAGCAGCTCGTAGACCACCTGAAAAAGAATATTTATTATTCGATCCATACCCTGACATAAGAAGCCCAATAGGAGCAATACTTGAAATGGCGATCCATAAAGAAACACCTATACTTAGATCGGTTAAAACAAGGCGATACCCAAAAGGGATTACTAAATAACTTACTAGAATCGATATGACTACTATAGACGGTCCAATACTAAACAAACGAAGATCTCCTCTAGACGGGAGAAGATCTTCTTTTAAAAGTAGTTTAGTTCCATCTGCCAAAGCTTGAAGAATTCCCAAGGGGCCAGCATATTGAGGCCCAATACGTTGTTGTAGCGCTGCAGATATTTCTCTTTCCAACCACACAATTACTAGTACCCCTATTGTAATTCCCAATATAAGGATTAAAATGGGTACAAAAGTCCATATGAGCCCATGGATCTCTTTTAAGGATTCCGATGTAGAAAAAGAATTGATAGTTTGTACTTCTGTCGTATCAATTATCATTTCAACGATCAACTTCTCCCATAATGATATCTATACTACCTAGTATCGTCATGATATCAGCCAATTTCATTCTTTTAACTAGTTGAGGAAGAATTTGCAAATTTATGAAACCGGGTGGACGAATTTTCCATCTCCAAGGGAAAATACTATTGTCTCCTATCAAATAAATTCCTAATTCCCCCTTTGGGGCTTCCACTCTTACGTAAAGTTCTTGTTTCGACAATTCAAAATTGGGTGAAGGTTTTTTACTAATAAATCTATATTCAAAATCATTCCATTCGGAATTTTTTGCTCTACCAAAGCGCCGGACTTCTAAATTTTCATAGGGTCCGCCAGGAATTCCTTCTAGGGCCTGTTGAATTATTTTTATGGATTCCCTCATTTCACCCATTCGTACTAAATAACGAGCTAATGAATCTCCTTCTTTTTGCCATTGGACTTCCCAATCGAATTCATTGTAACACTCATAATTATCAATTTTACGAAGATCCCATTGTATTCCAGAAGCTCGTAACATTGGTCCCGATAAACTCCAGTTTATCGCTTCCTCCCCACCAATAATGCCCACTCCTTCGACTCGCTCCAAAAAAATAGGATTTTGCGTAATAAGTTTTTGATATTCAAGAATCCTTGTTAAAAAATAATCACAAAAATCTAAACATTTATCTATCCAGCCATAAGGTAGATCGGCTGCTACGCCTCCGATGCGGAAATAATTATGCATCATTCGCATACCTGTGGCAGCTTCGAATAAATCATATATCAATTCCCTCTCTCTAAAAATATAAAAAAAGGGAGTCTGTGCACCGATATCCGCCATAAAAGGTCCAAGCCATAACAAATGAGAAGCTATACGACTCAGCTCCAGCATAATTACTCTGATATAGCTAGCCCTTTTAGGTACTTGAACATTTTCCAGTTGTTCTGGTGCATTTACCGTTATTGCCTCTGTGAACATAGTAGCTAAATAATCCCAACGTGTTACATAAGGCAAATATTGTATGATTGTTCGGTTTTCCGCTATTTTTTCCATACCCCTGTGTAAATAACCCAATATAGGTTCACAGTCAATAACATCTTCACCATCGAGAGTAACAATTAGTCGAAGAACACCATGCATTGATGGGTGGTGAGGACCCATATTAACGATCATGAAATCTTTTTTTTTAACCGGTACAGTCATACCTTTTCTTCCTTAATTCATTATTTCACGAATTCCTCAAAAAGTGGATTCGTCCAAATGTAAAATCTAATAATTACTAATTCTAAAATCTAATAATTACTAATTCTAAAATCTAATAATTACTAATTCTAAAATCCAAACAATGAAATTAACAATTTTTTGGTTCTCGAATATCCAATTCATCAATTAATTTCTTATAACGCACTCCATTTTTATTTGACAAATAGGCCAGCATACGTCGACGTTTTCTCAGAATTTTTTGTAGACCTCTTTTTGATAAAAAATCTTTTTTGTGCAATTCCAAATGTGAAGTAAGTCTTCGTATCTTATTTGTGAAACTTAATACTTGAAATTCAACAGAACCTCTGTTTTCTTCTTTTTCTTCTTGTGAAATAAGTGAAATGAATGAATTTTTTACCATAAAAAACTTTTTTTTTTTTTTTTTCTTTCTTTTCCACGGATTTTTCCGATTAGGAAAAAGAGAATAATATATATTATTTTTATTATTATTATAATAATGTTATTTCCTTTTTTTTTAATCTAGTACATACAAAAATAAAAATTTATTTATTTCCAAATAGTTTTTTTATTTGATTCTATCCAAATCCAATTTTCAATTGGATTTGGATAGAAAAGGATAATACATTTACACATTTACCAAAGATAATCTTTTTTTGCACCTAAAAAGATTCTGTGAATTTCTTTCTAGATTGAATTGATACACAAGTAAATACATATTATGTTATGTTTATGTACCAAAGTAGCAAAGTATAACATATATCCTTCACTTTTCATCTACGGAAAATGGCATGTGAATATTGACATGTAACATAAAGTATATCAAATATACTATTAGATAATTAGATAATTCTAAATCGTGTATACATGTGTATCCTTGACATACTGAAATTACTACCATTATTGGTATCAAACCAATAGCGATTCATACAAGCTAAATCTTCTAATCGGTAATTGGGCCAAAGAAACAATTTATATTTTATATTTGAATCTATATAAAGATTAAGACCTTTGTCTTCATTCAGAAATTGTGTGGAGTTTCTTATATTGTTTTCATTGTAAAATATTTGATTTCTATTCACAACATCCCAATTAGGAGAGTTGAAACAAATTAGAATTCTCAATTCTCTACGACGTCTAGGAGATAGAATATTTTCAGGAACAAGGAGATCATAATAATCTGGATTCCCATTCACAAGCATATTTCTATGTTGTTCAGTAGATTTATTAAAATTATTCTTATTGACATATATTTTTTTTTTGTATTGTTTATTTATTTGGTGATTACTCTTTTCGCCATCGATCAATGAAATACTTATGGTTTGATACATAATTAATTTTCCACCCGTTATAAAAGCTAGACGAGTTGATTTGATAATCAATATTCCTTTTTTTAAAAAGTCTGTAAGAGTTAGATTGTCCTTATTAAGGATTGCATCTAGATCCATCTCTTTTCTTCGAATTAAGGTTAGAACTATAGAACTTGGATCCATCAATCTAAGTAAGAAACAATATGCCTTGATATTTCTTGTCATTTTATGATTAACGAAGTTGTTCCATCTTAATTGAACAATTAAATATTTATTTAGGAATAAATCTAGTTCTGATTTCTTGCTTTTTTTGCATCGTTTTTTCTTTTTACTTTCAGATCTCACATAATCCTTTTGAAGAGGCTTTTTTTTGTTTTGTTTGCTTGGATCTGACACAAGATTTGTCTTTTCTTCGTTTTTTTCTTGGTTTTTTAATTTTATTAAAATAGAATCTTTGATACTTTTATTTTGACTAATTTTTTTTTTTTCATCTAAATTCTGATTGGAAAGAAGTAATTTGATTGGGATGATCCACGGTTTAATCTTATATGCCTTATATGTATCAAAAGGAAATCTTAATTCCGGGAAGAACCAAAGTTTCAGATTTGATTTTTTTTTTTTACAAAAAACTCTTTCCCTTTTTCGATTCATTCCCATCCAATCAAAAAAGTTTTTTTGATTGGAGTTGTTTTTTTTGTATAGATTTGTTTCTTTTTCTTGATGTTTTGAAAGAAAAAAAAGATCATTTTTTTTTAATTTTTTTATATTAATATTTTTTTTTTTAGTCTTAGCATTTTTTTCAAGTTTAGTACCGATATGTACATTTGTAAAGTCGATAATATCGATATCGTTTACATCAATAGTGTTTTTCGGGTAAAAATGTAGAATTCTACAATCAAAATATTTCCTATTCAGATTTTTATGCTTATTAAAAACATAATTTTTTTCTATGGAATTGATAATTCCATAAAACAATTCGGGTTTCTGTATGTCGAAATTATATGGAATTTTTTGGTTCCTTTTTAGTTGTAATTTTGGTTTATAAATAGAGGAATCTTTACTATCCCCATAATATATATATTTATGTGATAAAAGATCATATACATATTGCTTTTTTAATTTTTCTTTTTGATTCGGCCATAAATACACTGTATAGAAATTTTCTTTTTTGTAATGAATTGATCGGTCTTTTTCTTTTTTATATGAAGAAAATTTCATTGATTCTTTATTGTGAATCGTACAATTTTGATTGATTTTTTTTCGCCATTTTTTCGCTACTAATACTAATCGAGACCATTTGCTCTGAGATAAATTGTATGCATAATTACCCTTTAACCAGTTTTTCCATTCATTCATTCCAGGCTTCTTTATTTTCTTATACTTATACCTTGATTTGGAGTTAAATATTCCTCGGGTTATAGAATAATACTTTATCTTGTCCTTAATAAAAGGATGGGTACCGCGATATTGAAGTACAGATCTAAAGTGATGGTTGTTAAGTAATTGGGTTTGTGATATTTTGTAAAATACATATGCTTGGGACAAGGAAGATAAATCGTAATAAGTATTTGAATTATTACTAGGATTAGAAAAGTCCTTTTCTTTTTCTATAGTCGAAATCAAGTTCATTGTATGTTGATCTGTTTCATCAATTCCTTCTTGATTTCTTTCATCGTTGTAAATGGATTCATTGATAATTTTTTTTGTTGAAAGTTGTGCATTGACCTTCGAAATGCTAACCATACATAGCAGGATATCCATGTATATTTTTTCAATGAAAGATTTCATAAAATAATGTGATTTGCATATTAATCGAGTATTTATTCTTTTGAATATCCGCCAAATATCTTTCTTTAATTCTGGTCTTTTATCATCATAGGCTGGAACTTTTTTTTTCTTTTCTTTTGCGATTTCTTCTATTTGATTCCTGATTATGATTGTCTTATCAGCAAGATCTTTCATTTCATTTTCTATGAATAAAAAATTTGTCCAATTCATAGATTGAATTTGCATGGTCGATTCAGGAATAATCTTATTATTATCTTTTGAATCTTTTGCATTTTCATTTGGTTCATATACTTTCACCTTCTTGAATTCAAATAAATAAATTGGGTTTACTTTTTCAAGTTTATTCATTATTCGTTTTAGAACTGGAAAAATTTTGATAACCCATGGTTTTGAAACTTTTACTTTTAGAGGTAGAAAATAATTCTTTTTCACTTTTCGAATATTTTTTTTTAGTTCTTTATATATGGGTTCAAAAAAAGAAGGTAGGGTTCGGGCAGGACCAAAAGGAAGTTCTGTTTCCGTTCCCCAAACTGTTAAAAAACTAGAATTTTCTTGTTTTACTTTTTTTTTCATTGGATCTCCATGATGAGATCGTAGTTTAGATCTTCGCCAAGGTTTTAAACGGAAAGGAAATAGAATTTTTACCTGAAGACCATCTGTTAACCAATCTTGAGGAAATTCTGTTTCTGATAGTGGAATACCATTATACGTACATTTAACATGCATTTCACTCTTCCAGTCCTTAAAATCCTCATACCACTCGGGGTATTGGAATAATAACATACGTCCAACATTTTTAGCTATTATCAATGAAGGCAATATAATGTTTTTTCTAAGAAAAGCGTGGATCAGGAGTATCAAACTTCTTATTGCTTGAGCAAATATAACGCTATCCCAAATTTCTGCTATTGCCATTCGTTCATTTTCTTCTTCTCTCTTCTTCTCGTTTTCATCGAGAGCCTTCAGAGTTTTCTTCATCTTTTCTTTCTCAAAATCGTCAATTTTTAATTCCGTTTTTGGTTTTTTCTTCGCAAAATTCCTAAAAATAGACTTAATATTTTGATCGATCTTGTTTAAAAGAGAAAAAAAAAATATGTTTTCTACTCGATCAAAAAAAAGCGGAGAATTTACATATGCTTGGAATGTGTTCCAAATAACTGTTTTACGTCTTTGAGCGCGTAAGGATCCTTTGATTAGACCTCGACGAAAATCAGGTTGTTGTGAGTAACGTATCAAAGCCAACTCGTTTATTTCATCATCGTTAGTCTCGGGATTCACGCTGTAGTCAGTATAAATCACCACTCGTCTGGCTTTTCTTGTACGAATT